TCCTTATCAGGATAATCCTGACTATGGAAGTGATCCTTATCAGGATGATCCTGACTATGGAAGTGATCCTTATCAGGATGATCCTGACTATGGAAGTGATCCGGATGGCTACTTCTATGAAAGTGATCCGGAGGATTACCTTCAAAAAAAAAGAAATCCTGGGGGGGATTACCTTCAAATAGATAGATATCCTGAGGAGGCTTGCCTTAAAATAGAAAGAGATCCTCAGAAGATAGATAGATATAGATATATTGAGGAGCCCTTCCTTGACTATGGAAGTAATCCTCAGAAGGATGACCCTAGCTATGGAGGTGATCCTCAGGAGGATCACCCTGACTCTGGAAGTGATCCTCAGAAGGATGACCCTAGCTATGGAAGTGATCCGGAGGAAGATTATCTTCAAGATGATCCTTATCAGGATGATCCTGACTCTGGAAGTGATCCTCAGGAGGATGGCCCTGACTCTGGAAGTGATCCGGAGGAAGATTATCTTCAAATAGATAGATGTCCTCATAAGGATGATCCTTATCAGGATGATCCTGACTATGGAAGTGATCCTTATCAGGATGATCCTGACTATGGAAGTGATCCTTATCAGGATGATCCTGACTATGGAAGTGATCCTCAGAAGGATGATCCTGACTCTGGAAGTGATCCTCAGAAGGATGATCCTGACTCTGGAAGTGATCCTAATCCTAGGGAGAATTACACTCACAAATACAAACATTTGTGGCTTATGTGCGATGAGTGTTATACATTAAATTATAGGAGATTTTTGAAAGAAAGATTGTATATTTGTGAAGGATGTGGATTTCATTTGAAAATGAATAGTTCAGAGAGACTCAAACTTTTGATCGATCCGGATACTTGGGATCCTATGAATGAAAAGATGGCCTCTCTGGATCCCATTGAATTTCATTCGGAGGAGGATCCTTATATAGATCGTATCAATTCTTATCAAAAAAAGACAGGATTAACTGAGGCTATTCAAACCGGTCTAGGCAAATTAAATGGTATTCCCATAGCAATGGGGGTTATGGAGTTTGGGTTTATGGGGGGTAGTATGGGATCCGTAGTCGGGGAGAAAATAACCCGTTTGGTTGAGTATGCCACTAATCAATCTCTACCACTTATTATAGTGTGTGCTTCCGGGGGGGCACGCATGCAAGAAGGAAGTTTGAGCTTGATGCAAATGGCTAAAATATCTTCTTCTTTATATGATTTTCAAACAAATCAAAAGTTATTCTATGTATCAATCCTTACATCTCCTACTACCGGTGGGGTGACAGCCAGTTTTGGTATGTTGGGGGATGTCATTGTTGCCGAACCCGATGCCTATATTGCATTTGCGGGTAAAAGGGTAATTGAACTAACATTGAATAAAGAAGTACCTGAAGGTTCACAAGAGACAGAATATTTATTCGAGAAGGGGTTATTCGATCTAGTCATACCACGTAAGGATTTAAAAAGTATTCTGAATAAGTTATTTGGGTCCCACGGTTTCTTTCCTTTGACTTTGAATCAAAATCACTCGAGTATAACAGAACATTAAGTTCAATTATTTTATTTGTAGCAAACAAGTAGTTAGTTTATTGGACTCCAAGTAAAAATAAGACAATTGGAATTTTCTTTGTTGACAGATAGAGAAAGATAGATATAGAGTTTTCTATCTTTCTCTATCTCTTGAGAATCTCATTTTGACTAAGAATCCCTGTTGGATCGGATTCTGACGAATCCTTCGATAATTTGTAGGAAACTTTTTCTTTATTAAATGAAAATTGGGAGACAAGAGCAAAAGACGAGGAAAAGATAAAGAATAATAAGAAAGGTGATTATCATACATATTTGTCATGTAGAAAGATGAATAAGTCCAGTATATACTCTCTTAGATATATACTTAGATCTAGACTAATTCGAATTCCAATTTATTAAATACTTATTAATAAGTTTATTAATAAATGGAATTCTTAATTAAGAATATTAATAAGAATTTCATAATTACAATAATGAATTATAATTATTATAAGATATCTTTCTAAATAATAATAACAGGTACAAATAGTCAATCGGGGTACCCATTCTATGACAACTTTCAACTTTCCCTCTGTTTTTGTGCCTTTGGTGGGCCTAGTATTTCCGGCAATTGCAATGGCTTCTTTATCTCTTCATGTTCAAAAAAATAAGATTGTTTAGATCCGGTAGGACAAAATCTCATCCATTTTTTTTTCAAAACTTAGACTCGTATCATAACACAGATATCTATTTAGTGGAATATGATATAACATATGGCTTCTGTCGAAGATTAAAGGAATCTTATGCCTGCAGAAACATGGGTAAATGAATTCTAGTGATTTTCAAAAAGATCAGGATTGCCGGATGGCCGAAATAAAAAGTCGGCATATCTATATGTATGTCGATATCTATAGTGGGATCATACGAGAAAGGGTATGTTATTATTTTAGATCTAACCAATTTGATGAATTAATCCTAAAGGTTCACA